CAGGTGGTTGAAGGGTTGGGTGTTTTGTGAGTATGGTTTATATTTTTGTTTGGTTTTTTGTGGGGGGGGTATGGGCAGGGGAGGATGGGGTAGTTGTTTGCCGCGCGGGGGCGGTGGTTTGTTTTAGGGAAGTTTCTGTGATTGTTTTAAGGTCATGATGAAATGATTGATATTAATTGTTTGGTTTGTTATATTAGAAAATATAGAGGAAGGTTAATTGAAAATAAATGTATGATAAATGATTTGGAAAATGTAGGGAAGTATGGTTTAATTGTTTAATGAAAAAAAATAAAAAAATGTAAAGATAAAAAAAAACACGCGTAAAATGGGCTTTAAAGGCAAAGTCCCTAGAAAACGATAAAATATAAAATATGTCCGGCAACCATTACACTATCTGTTGTCTAGAGGTAGGTAGCGCGCCCTCCATGAATGGGGTCAAAGTGCATCAGTGTCAAGTTTGCGACGACCTTATCCATAGACCATGACATTCTGGGTGTTAGGGGATTCATATGTTCGACGGTCATGTGATGGACATGTCAAGAGGAAGATATCACCTGCGACGCACTTGAAGGGCTTATTGAAGAGACGCCAAAAAAAAACAAGTGTAAGAGGTCGGTATGCCGAAATCGGTGAGAGTAGGGAGGAGTATTCAACCGACCACTTGTATCTGTGAAGAGCAAGGAAGGCGGCTAGTATGGAAGGTATGATCCTGAAGTTACAACCAATAGCGCAAAAGAGCAAGTTTAGGAGATGTATGCGCCTGAAGTTCAATAACCTAAATCACCCATACGTTGAGTAGCTCGGTTCTCGTGAGAAGCGCGATCAATAGATAACCATGCTCTCTGGCTTGGGCGTGCTTGAAGGCTGTTGGTCGAGAATTTACCTAGGAGGTGGGCGAATTCAATAGACTAGGGGAATTCAAAGGTGTACAGGGACATTCCTCGTTCACTGGTTGGGAGTTGGGCATAATGGAAAGGTCCTGGGTCTGTGGGTAACGCTTGCGGCTTGGCCGTGGGTAGGATAAATTGGGCTGTATGGTACCTGAAACAAGAATGTGCCTGGAGGGTAAATTGTCCGAATAACACCCGTTTTGGAGATAATGTTTGGGCTTTTCGTGGCGTGCCATAGCGTATGGGATGGATTATCCTACATTTCATAGACTGTCTGATGTGGCGGAGGATGTCATGCATATTATACATACCCTAAAAAGCATGAAGAAAACATGCTGGGGGGGGAAGGGGGGGGGTCGTTCTTGTAGTTAAAGTCCTATAACGACGGCTTTTCAGGCCGTAGATCTCGGAGAAAGGCCGAGTGGGAACTTATGATGGAATTTGTTATATTTTTGGGTCTGTGTTTTGTTTTAGGGGGGCTGGCAGTTGCATCTAATCCTTCCCCTTATTATGGGGTGCTAGGGTTAGTGGTAGCGGCTGTTGCGGGGTGTGGCTGATTGGTGAGTTTAGGGGTTTCTTTCGTATCTTTAGTGCTGGTTATGGTATATTTAGGGGGAATGTTGGTAGTGTTTGTTTATTCAGTGTCTTTAGCGGCGGATCCGTATCCTGAGGCTTGGGTAAATTGAGGGGTTGTTGGTTATGGTTTTGGGATGGCTTTGGTTGTTATTGTGGGGCTTGCTATGGGGGGTGTTTTAGAGCTCCTGGTAGATGGGGGGACAGTGAATAGTGGAGGTTTGTTGTCGGTTCGGTCAGACTTTAGCGGGGTGGCTGTGCTTTATTCGGAAGGGGTTGGGCTGCTTCTGATTGGGGGGTGAGGGTTGTTGTTGACTTTGTTTGTGGTTCTGGAACTTGTTCGGGGGTTGTCTCGGGGGGCAATTCGGGCGGTTTAGTTAAGGGAGTGGGAAAAAAGTCAGGAAGTAGTTTAGTTGAAAATACCAGCTTTGGGAGCTGGCGATAAAGGTTTGATTCCTTTCTTTCTGATATGGAAACTCTAAGAAGATGTATAGTCTTCAATCTTTGGCTTACAAGACCAATGTTTTTATAAACTATTAGAGTTTATTAGAGGCGGAGTATTTTGTTTTCTAGGGCACTCACAATGGGGAATAGGATTAGGATAATTGGGAAGTAGGCAAGTGAAGCTAATTGTCCGATGATGATGAAGGGGTGTTCGACTGGTTGGCTCCCGACTCATGTTAGGATGAGGAGGTCGGCTACTAGAGTTCAAAACAGGATTTGGGATAATGGTCGGAAGGTTATTGAGCGTTGTTTAGATGTATGTAGCAGGGGGGTTAAGAATAGGATTAGTACGGAGGCGGCTAGGGCCAGGACTCCTCCTAATTTGTTTGGGATGGATCGGAGGATGGCATAGGCAAATAGGAAGTATCATTCAGGTTTAATATGAGGGGGTGTGGCTAGTGGGTTGGCGGGCGTGAAGTTTTCTGGGTCTCCTAGTAGGTTGGGGGAGAATAATGCTAAAGTGGCGAGTAGGAATAGTATTAGCGCGAAACCTAGTAGGTCTTTGATAGAGTAGTAGGGGTGGAATGGGATTTTATCGCAGTCTGATGGAATTCCTAGTGGGTTGTTTGAGCCTGTTTCATGCAGAAAGGTCAGGTGGACTAGTGTCAGGCCTGCGATTACAAAGGGGAGTAGAAAGTGTAGGGCGAAAAATCGAGTCAGTGTTGGGTTGTCCACTGAGAATCCGCCTCAGAGTCACTCTACTAGTGTTTGTCCAATGTATGGGATTGCTGAGAAGAGGTTGGTAATAACGGTAGCGCCTCAGAAGGATATTTGTCCTCAAGGTAGTACATATCCTACGAAGGCAGTTGCTATTAAGGTTAGGAGGAGGATTACTCCTACATTTCAGGTTTCTTTATTTAGGTATGATCCGTAGTAGATTCCTCGGCCAATGTGTAGGTAGATGCAGATGAAGAAGAAGGAGGCTCCGTTTGCATGCAGGTTTCGGATTAGTCATCCGAATTGTACGTTTCGGCATGTGTGAGCTACTGAGGCAAAGGCTAGGTAGGTGTCTGCGGTATAGTGTATGGCTAGTAGGAGACCTGTGACGATTTGTGTGACGAGACAGATGCCTAGTAGGGATCCGAAGTTTCATCAAGTTGAGATGTTTGATGGTGTGGGGAGGTCAATTAGGGCATTGTTGATGATTTTTAGTAGTTGGTGGTTTTTACGAAGGTTGGGGGCCATTTGGGTTGGTTCTGTATGTAGATATAAGTATAATGAGGATAGATAGAGCAAATGCTCCCAGGTAGGCTTTGATTAGGCCGGTGTGGAGGGTGGTGGCAGTTTTGGCTGCTGTTTGTTGTAGGTTAGCTAGCCCTTCTGGGCCGAATACTTTGTATCAGGAGAGGTCGATTAAATGGGAGGCGATGTTTTGTCCTCCGCTTAGGATTTTGGTTATGCTGAGGCGGTGTGCTAGAGGGTTGAAATATCCTAAGGATACAGAGAAATTTGAGAGGGTGGTCTGTTTTGTTAGAATGAGGGTTTGGGCTATTTTTGAGATTTCTAGGGCTAAAGCAATGCCTAGGGCGGTGACTGCTAGGGCTGTCATTTTGATGGATAGAGGTATTGTCATTGGAGGAGTTTTTGTGGGGATGATGAAGGAGGTGATTAGGAATCCTGCTATAATGCTCCCTAATGCAAGGCGAGTAATGGGGGAGGTCACTGCTGGGTTGTTTTCATTTATAGGGGTTAAGGGAGGAATCCGAACGAAGCCGGTCTGTACTAGTACGGTTATACGGATTGTATATACTGCAGTGAAGGAGGTGGCTAGTAGGGTTAGGAGGAGGGCTCAAGCGTTTAGGTATGATGTGCTTAAGCTCTCGATGATTTGGTCTTTTGAATAGAATCCTGCTAGGAATGGGGTCCCTATTAGGGCGAGATTGCCGATGGTGAGGCATGAAGTGGTTGTGGGGAGTATTTTTTGGAGTCCTCCTATTTTTCGGATGTCCTGCTCTCCGTTTAAGCTGTGAATGATGGAACCGGAACATAGGAAGAGCATAGCTTTGAAGAATGCATGGGTTGAGATGTGTAGGAAAGCTAGTTCGGGGAGGTTTAGTCCGATTGTGACTATTATAAGGCCTAATTGGCTGGAGGTGGAGAAGGCAATGATTTTTTTAATGTCGTTTTGTGTTAGAGCACATGTAGCTGCGAATAGTGTTGATAATGCGCCTAAACATAGGCATAGGGTTAGGGCGGTTTGGTTGTTGTGGAATAGAGGGTGGGTTCGGATCAGAAGGAAGATTCCGGCCACTACTATTGTGCTGGAGTGGAGTAGAGCGGATACTGGGGTTGGGCCTTCTATTGCTGCTGGAAGTCATGGGTGGAGGCCAAATTGGGCTGATTTGCCTGCTGCGGCTAGGATTAGTCCTAGTAGGGGGAGGGTTGGAGTTTGGTCTTGGAACGAGATTTGTTGGATTTCTCATGTGTTTATAGTAGAGGCTAGTCATGCTATGCACAGGATGAGTCCTACATCTCCTACTCGGTTGTATAGGACGGCTTGTAGGGCAGCGGTGTTGGCCTCTGCTCGTCCATGTCATCAGCTGATTAGTAGGAATGACATGATTCCTACCCCTTCTCATCCGATAAAGAGTAGGAATAGGTTGTTGGATACGATTAGGATGAGTATGGCGATTAGGAATAGGAGTAGGAAGGTGAAAAATTTGGTAATGTATGGGTCTGAGGCTATGTATCATGTTGCAAATTGTAGGATTGATCAGGAGACAAATAGAGCGATGGGGAAGAAAGTTAGTGAGTAAAAATCTATTGTCAGGCTGATTGGGATTTTAAAGTTTGTGATGAATTTTCATTCTCATAGGGAGGTAAGGCTTTCTGTTCCTGAGTGGATGTAGATAGTTATGGGAATTAAACTAATTAGGAAGGAGGTTTTGACAGTGTTTGTGATGATAGTTGGGGTGCTTTTTAGGTTGTTGGACAATAGGGGAAAGATGATTGGAGTGCAGAGGATTGTTAGGACAAGTAGTATGGATGTATTTAGGATTAGTATGTGATCCATTACTTTCACTTGGATTTGCACCAAGATGAGTGGCTCCTAAGACCATTGGATTGCTATTATCCTTTGAAAGTAAGGAGACTGAGGTTTTATGCTCAGATGCAAGAGTTAGCAGTTCTCGTTGGTTTGACCTCTCCTCGGCGAGTAAGAAGGGTTTAACTTCTATTTTTAGAATCACAGTCTAATGTTTTGGTTGAAACTATACTTGCATATAGGAAGGCCAGAGATTAGTTCAGGTTTTAGGATGAGAAGTATTATGGGGATTATGTGTAGGGCTATGAGGAGGTGCTCTCGGGTAGATGTGTTTTGGATTGATGTGATGTGGGATGGGAGTGCGCCTCGTTGCGTGGTAATAAGTATGTATAGGGTGTATGAGGCGGTGAGTAGGATTGCGCCTCCTGTGAGTACGATTGTGAAGGCAGATCAGTTGAATAGTGCGATCACGATGGTTAATTCTGCTATTAGGTTGGTTGTTGGTGGTAGGGCTATGTTTGTTAGGTTGGCTAGTAGTCATCATGTGGCTATTAAGGGTAGGAGGGATTGAAGACCTCGTGTGAGTAGAAGGATTCGACTGTGGGTTCGTTCGTAGTTGGTGTTAGCTAGGCAAAATAGTATTGAGGAAGTTAGGCCGTGGGAGATTATTAGGATTATTGCCCCTGAAAATGCTCATTGGGTTTGGATCATGGTGGCAGCGATGACAAGTCCTATGTGGCTGACGGATGAGTAAGCAATTAGTGATTTTAGGTCGATTTGTCGTAAGCAGATGGCGCTGGTTATTAGTGCTCCTCATAGTGCTAAGGTGATGAATGGGTAGTGGAGGTTGTTTGATGTCGGATCTACTAGGGCGGTGACTCGTATGATGCCGTATCCTCCGAGTTTTAGGAGTAGGGCTGCTAGTAGTATGGATCCGGCAATTGGGGCTTCTACGTGGGCTTTGGGGAGTCACAGGTGGAGTCCGTATAGGGGAGCTTTGACTATGAAGGCTAGGAGTAGAGCTAGGCTTGCGGCTAGGCCGGATCAGGAGCTGTTTATGGTGGGGTGGGAGAGCTTTAGTATGGGAAAGTATAGAGTGCCGATTTGATTGTGTAGGTGGAGGATGGCGATTAGTAGTGGTAGTGAGCTGGCGAGTGTATAGAATAGTAGGTAGATGCCCGCGTTTAGGCGTTCTGGTTGGTTTCCTCATCGTGTAATGAGGATAAGAGTGGGGATTAGTGTTGCTTCAAACGCGATGTAGAAGAGTATCAGTTCTGAGGCGGAGAAGGCTAGGAGGATGAATAGTTGGGCTAGGATTGTTGTTGTGGTGAAGATTCGTTTGCGGATTGTGGGTTCTAGCTCTAGATGGTTCTGGCTTGCTATAATTATGAGTGGGAGGAGTCAGCAGGAGAGTACTAGTAGTGGAGAGGAAATTTGGTCGACGGAGGTTCATGGAGTGAGGGTTTTGCTTGGGTAGTATGTTGGTGCGAGTCATTGGAGGCTGGCGGTAGCAATTAGTAGGCTGTATAGGGTGGTGTTTGTTCATAGATGTTTACGTGGGGAGAAGATAGCTAGTGGTAGTAGTATGATGGTTGGGATTATGATTTTTAGCATTGTAGTAGGTTAAAGTTGTGTAGGTGGTCGGATCCGTGAGTTCGGGTTGAGGCTACTAGCAGGGCTAGTCCTGTTGCTGCTTCGCAAGCAGAGAATGACAGCATGAGAAGGGGTAGTAGGGTAGCGGATGATGACTGGGTTTGAATTGGTCATATGGAGAGAGCGACATATATGGATAGTATTATGCTTTCCAGGCAGAGCAGGGCTGAGATCAGATGTGTTCGGTGGAAGGCTAGGCCTAGGCTACTTAAAGTGAAGGCGGAGAAAAAGCTTAGGTGTAGGGCTGACATTAAGAAAGTTATAGGGTGTGAGACTATAATCTGTTGAGCCGAAATCAACTGTCTTAGTTAGACTAACTTTCTGTTATTCTGCCCACTCTAGTCCTCCTTGAATTCACTCATAGACTAGGCCTAGGGTGAGCAGGAGGATGAGGATGGAGGCTCATATTAGTGTGATAGTAGGGGATTGAAGCTGGATGGCTCATGGTAGTGGTAGTAGTAGAGCGATTTCTAGGTCAAATAGTAGAAATAGGATTGCTACTAGGAAGAATCGAATTGAAAATGGCAGCCGGGCGGACCCTAGTGGGTCAAAGCCACATTCGTATGGGGATAGTTTCTCTGAGTCTGGGTTTATTTGGGCTAATCAGAAGTTTAGTGTAGTTAGGAGGATGCTTAGGGCTAGTGATAGGGTGAATATGAATAGGACTATGTTAATTACTCTTCTCTGGATTTAAACCAGATTTTAAGGATTGGAAGTCGATTGTAATTAATATACTAGAAGAGTAAGATCCTCATCAGTAGATGAAAATGTAGAGGAATAGTCATACAACGTCTACGAAATGTCAGTATCAGGCTGCTGCCTCGAACCCAAAGTGGTGGTTTGATGTGAAGTGGTATTTGATTAGGCGTAGCAGACATACTAGTAGGAATGTAGAGCCAATGATCACATGCAGGCCGTGGAATCCAGTGGCTACGAAAAAGGTTGAGCCGTAGACTCCGTCGGCGATGGAGAAGGGGGCTTCGTAGTATTCTATAGCTTGTAGACCAGTGAAGTAGAAACCTAGTAGGACTGTAAGAGTGAGGGCCTGAATTGCTTGTTTACGGTTGGCTTCTATAATGCTATGGTGGGCTCATGTGACTGTAACTCCTGAGGCTAGTAGAATTGCGGTATTTAGAAGGGGGACGTCTATCGGGTCTAGTGGTTTAATTCCGACGGGGGGTCATTGTCCTCCAAGCTCTGGAGTCGGGGCCAGGCTAGAGTGGAAGAATGCTCAGAAGAACCCTAGGAAGAAGAATGCTTCTGATGTGATGAACAGGACTATGCCATATCGTAGTCCTTTTTGTACTGTGGGAGTGTGATGTCCTTGGAATGTGCTCTCTCGGACAATATCCCGTCATCATTGGAGTATTACTAGGGCAGTAGAGGTTAGTCCAATGATTAGTAGGTATGGCGTGTTGTAGTGGAATCATATGGTTAGGCCGGAAGTGGTAAGGAGGGCGGCGGCTGCTCCTAGAATAGGTCATGGGCTTGGGTCTACTATGTGGTAAGAGTGTGCTTGGTGGGTCATTAGCTGCTAGATGTTTTCTTGTAGATACAGGCTTAGTAGTAGGACAAACACGTAAGCTTGGATTATTGCTACTGCTACTTCTAGGATGGTTAGTAAGAAGAGAACTAGTAAGGTTAATAGGGAGACTACTGGTATTGTTGAGAATAGGGCTGTTGTGGCTGTGGAGATGAGCTGGATTAGGAGGTGTCCTGCTGTGAGGTTGGCAGTTAGGCGGACGCCCAGGGCTAATGGACGGATAAGTAGGCTTGTTGTTTCGATTAGAATTAGTGCTGGGATTAGTGAGGTTGGAGTGCCTTCTGGCAAGAGGTGGCCCAGGGATGCGGAGGGTTGGTTTCGCAGTCCTGTTAGCAGTGTAGCAAGTCAGAGAGGGACAGCTAGGGCTAGATTTATGGATAGTTGAGTGGTTGGGGTGAATGTGTATGGGAGTAGGCCTAGTAAGTTAATGAGTAGCAGGAAGATTATAAGTGAAGTTAGGATTATAGCTCATTTGTGGCCTTTTTTGTCTAAGGGCATTATTAGTTGTTTTGTGACTAGGTTGATGAACCATAGTTGTAGGGTTGATAGTCGGCTGGTGACTCATCGATTGCTTTGGGTAGGTAGTAATAGGGCTGGGAATGTTATTGAGATTAGAATTAGTGGGATTCCTAATAGTGATGGGCTTGAGAATTGGTCGAAAAAGCTTAGGTTCATGGTCAGACTCAAGGTGTGGTGCTTGGGGTAGTAATTGGTTTGTTAGATGGGGGGTTTATTGTTATGAATGATAGAAGTTTGGGTTGGATAATCAGGGAGTAGGTGAGTCATGAAGTGAGCATGATAAAAAATCATGGGTTGGGGTTTAGTTGTGGCATGTCATTAAGGAGGATTAGCAGTCCTCTTTCTCTAGCTTAAAAGGCTAGTGCTGGTTCATAGCTTCTTAATGATTAAGATGATAGTATGGAGGATCAGCTTTCAAAGTTAGCGAGTGGAGCAGATTCTACTACAATTGGTATGAAGCTGTGGTTAGCTCCGCAGATTTCTGAGCACTGTCCATAGAAAACTCCGGGTCGGGAAGCAAGGAAGGAGGTTTGGTTGAGGCGTCCTGGGATTGCGTCGGTTTTTACTCCTAGGCTGGGGACGGCTCATGAGTGGAGTACGTCGTCTGCTGTGACAATGACTCGGATGGAGGAGCTTATGGGGACAACAACGCGATGGTCTACTTCTAGTAGGCGGAAATGTCCTCGGGGTAGGTCTGCTGTAGGGATTATGTAAGAGTCAAATGTTAGGTCTTTGAGGTCTGTATACTCGTAAGATCAGTATCATTGATGACCGATGGCCTTCAGTGTTAAGTCCGGCTCGTTGACTTCATCCATTATGTATAGGATTTGTAGGGATGGCAGAGCGAGCATGATTAGGACGATTGCAGGGAGGATTGTTCAGACGAGTTCGATTTCTTGTGCATCGACTGTGCTGGATGATAGTTTTTCAGTGAGTATGAGGGTTAGCAGGTATAGTACTAGGCTGCAGATAGCTAGGGCAGTTATTAGAGCGTGGTCGTGGAATTCTACTAGTTCTTCTATGATAGGGGACGAGGCGTCTTGGAAGCCGAATTGTATGTGGTTAGCCATATTTTAGTGTTGAGATGTACTGGGCTTTCACCTGTAATTTAGCCTTGACAAGACTATGTAATTGTTTTACTAACATCTCTAATGAGAAAGAAGCATAAGTGGTTTATGCGGTTGGCTTGAAACCAACATATGGGGGTTCGATTCCTTCCTTTCTTGGACTTGGACAAAGGCTGGTTCTTCGAATGTGTGGAATGGGGGAGGGCAGCCGTGGATTCATTCAACGTTTGTGCTGACTAGTTCAGGCTGAAGAGCTTTGCGTTTGGATGCGAAGGCTTCTCAGATGATGAACATTAGCATGATTACGGCGGTTAGGGAGATTAGTGAGCCTACGGAGGAGATGGCATTTCATAGTGTGTAGGCGTCTGGGTAGTCTGAGTATCGTCGTGGTATGCCGGCTAGGCCTAGGAAGTGTTGGGGGAAGAAGGTTAGGTTCACGCCTACGAATATTACTCCGAAGTGGGCTTTGGCTCATGTTGAGTGAAGGGTATATCCGGTAAATAGAGGGAATCAGTGTGTGAAACCTGCCAGGATTGCAAAGACTGCTCCTATTGATAGGACATAGTGGAAGTGGGCAACTACGTAGTAGGTGTCGTGCAGGGCGATGTCCAGGGAGGAGTTTGCCAGTACGATTCCTGTTAGCCCTCCAATGGTGAATAGGAAGATGAAGCCTAGGGCTCATAGTATAGGGGGATCTCATTTGATTGTGCCTCCGTGTAAGGTAGCCAGTCAGCTGAATACCTTAATGCCGGTAGGAATAGCGATGATTATAGTAGCGGATGTGAAGTATGCTCGAGTGTCAACGTCCATGCCTACTGTGAATATGTGGTGGGCTCAGACGATGAACCCTAGGAATCCGATGGACAGTATTGCTCATACTATTCCTATGTAGCCGAAAGGTTCTTTTTTTCCGGCGTAGTATGTCACTACGTGGGAGATGATTCCGAATCCTGGGAGAATTAGGATGTAGACTTCTGGGTGTCCGAAGAATCAGAAGAGGTGTTGGTATAAAACAGGGTCTCCTCCTCCTGCAGGATCAAAGAATGTAGTGTTGAGGTTACGGTCTGTGAGGAGTATTGTGATACCGGCAGCTAGTACTGGTAGAGAGAGTAGCAGTAGGACTGCGGTGATTAGGACTGATCAAACGAATAGTGGGGTTTGATATTGTGAGAGGGCAGGAGGTTTTATGTTGATTGCTGTTGTAATGAAGTTGATTGCGCCTAGGATTGAAGAGATACCGGCTAGGTGTAGGGAGAAAATTGCCAGGTCGACTGAAGCTCCGGCGTGGGCTAGGTTGCCGGCTAGCGGGGGGTACACGGTTCAGCCTGTGCCTGCTCCTGCTTCAACTGTAGATGATGCTAGTAGGAGGAGGAAGGATGGGGGCAGTAGTCAGAAACTTATGTTGTTTATTCGGGGGAATGCTATGTCTGGGGCTCCGATTATTAGGGGAACTAGTCAGTTTCCGAATCCCCCAATTATGATGGGCATGACTATGAAGAAGATTATTACGAAAGCATGAGCAGTGACGACTACATTGTAGACTTGGTCGTCTCCTAGGAGGGCTCCGGGTTGACCTAGCTCTGCTCGAATAAGGAGGCTTAGGGCGGTACCTACTATTCCGGCTCATGCGCCAAAAATTAGGTACAGAGTTCCAATGTCTTTGTGGTTGGTTGAGAAAAGTCATCGGTTAATGAAAGTCACAGGTAAGATGGCTGAGTGTATAAGCGTTAGGCTGTAGTCCTTTTTACAGAGGTTTAATTCCTCTTCTTATCGGCTCTGTAGTGAAGTTCATGGTGAGTTGCAAGCTCATTGATGTGTACTAGTCGTGCACCGGAGCCTTAGGCAGAGGCCTGTTGGTTTGGGCATATAGCTGTTAACTATAGTGTCATGGGATCGAAGCCCATCTGTCTAGGTGTAAGATCCTAGCTTAATTAAAGCACCTGAGTTGCATTTAGGAGATGCAGGGTAGTGTCCTGCGGGTCTTAACAGAAACTAAGAGGGTTTAACTCTTGTTTAAGGCTTTGAAGGCCTTCGGTTTAGGTAATCCTAAGTTTCTTTTTAAAGGATTGTGGCTAGTACGGGCGATATTGGTAGAAGCATGATAGACATAGTGGTTAGGACGGCAACTGAGGTGTTGATTGGTTTGTTGACGTGTCACTGTTTTATGTGGTTTGTGATATGAGGTGGAAGTGTGATTGTTGCGCAGTAGGCTAAGCGGAGGTAGAAGAACAGGCTTAGTAGGGAGAGGAGTGAGATGATTGTAGCTGCTGGGGCCATGTCTTGTTTGGTTAGTTCTTGGATGATGAGTCATTTGGGGAGGAATCCCGTTAGAGGGGGGAGTCCTGCAAGTGAGAGTAGAGTCAGGAGCAGTATTGCGTTTAGTGATGGTATTTTGGTTCATGCTGTTATTAGAGTAGATAGTTTTAGGACTTTCATTGAGTTTATGGTAAGGAATACAGTTGTAGTTATTAGTGCATATAGGTAGAAGTTGAGAAGGGTGAGTTTAGGGTTGTAGGCGAGGATAATTGCTATTCAGCCTAGGTGGGAAATGGATGAGAAAGCTAGAATTTTTCGGATTTGTGTCTGGTTGAGTCCTATTCATCCCCCTAAGGCAGTTGAAAGGATGGCTATGGTGGTTAGTAATGTGGGGTTTAGCGAGGGTGAAGTTATGTATAATAGTGTTATTGGCGGAAGTTTTATGGCAGTGGATAGCAGGAGGCCGGTGGTAAGAGGGGAGCCTTGCGGCACTTCTGGGAATCAGAAATGGAAGGGTACCAGTCCTAGTTTTATTGCGATAGCTGAAGTTAGGATTAGGCATGATGTTGGGTGGGTGAGTTGGGTAATGTCTCATTGTCCCGTGCATCATGCGTTAGTCATACTGGAGAATAGGACTAGGGCAGAAGCGGCTGCTTGTACTAGGAAATACTTAGTAGCGGCTTCAATGGCCCGCGGGTGGTGGGATTTTGAGATTAGCGGTAAAATGGCTAGTGTGTTAATTTCCAGGCCGGCCCAGGCCATGATTCAGTGGTTGCTCGAGATTGTGATGGTAGTTCCTAGGAGTAGGCTAGTGATGAAAATTAGTTTTGCCTGGGGATTCATTAGTAGGGGAAGGGGTTAAACCATCATTTTCGGGGTATGGGCCCGATAGCTTGTTTAGCTGACCCTACTAGAAAGTAATATAAGGGAAGTATGGAGGATTTTGATTCCTCTAGTGCGGGTTCGACTCCTGCTTTTCTAAGTGCAAGGAAATGAGAGGGTTGGTACACCTCCATGTTCACTTTATCATAGTGACCCTTAGCATTCAGGCACATTTCCGCTGAAGGTCTTAGGTAGGGAGGCAGGCCCGCGTAGCAAATTGGTATGCTGGTGTGTCAGAGGCATAGTGCTAGTGTGAGCGGGAGGAAATTTTTTCATAGTAGGTGCATTAGTTGGTCGTATCGGAATCGTGGATAGGAGGCACGGACTCATAGGAATCCTGCAGACAATAGTAAGACTTTTGTGGCTAGAATTATTGGGAAAAGTTCTTGAGGTGGGTTGAATAGGCTTGGGTTAAAAAATAGAATAACGGTTAGTGTATTTATGAGTATAATATTTGCATATTCCGCTAGGAAAAAAAGAGCAAAGGGTCCTGCTGCATATTCTACATTGAATCCTGACACTAGCTCTGATTCTCCCTCTGTGAGGTCAAATGGAGCACGGTTTGTTTCGGCTAGTGTAGATACGTATCATATTATGGCAAGGGGTCAGCAAGAGAAGATCAGGTATAGGGGTTCTTGGGTGACTGCAAGGGCACTAAGGGTGTAGTTTCCGCTGAGGAGCACTACAGATAGGAGGATGATTGCTAGAGTTACTTCGTAAGAGATTGTTTGGGCTACGGCTCGCAGTGCACCGATTAGGGCGTATTTTGAGTTGGAGGCTCATCCTGATCATAAAATGGAGTATACTGCTAGACTTGACATGGCCAGTAGGAATAGAATACCTAGGTTGAGGTCTGCCAGGGAGAATGGGATGGGGAGTGGGGTTCAGATCGAGATTGCTAGGAGCAGTGCTAGTATAGGGGTTGTAATGAATAGGATGGGGGAGGATGTTGAGGGCCGAATAGGCTCTTTGATGAACAATTTGATTCCATCTGCTAGGGGTTGTAGCAGTCCAAATGGACCTACAATATTTGGGCCCTTACGGCCTTGTATGTAGCTTAGGATTTTACGTTCTACTAGTGTGAGGAAAGCTACTGCAATCAGGATTGGAAGGGCATAGGAGAGGGCTATGATGAGGTTTACTAGGAGGGGGTAGTTAGTCATGGGTCAGGTTAAGCTAGGGAGAGGATTTGAACCTCTGATTTAAAGGACTTAAGCCTTTTGCATTTTCCGAGCTCTGCCACGCTAGCTGGTCCTTTTCTTGGACGTGGTATGGTGTGATAGCCTTTTGTAATTTAGTTGGTTTCATTACTTAAGGCGAAGGCTTGCTTGTGGTATTGGCCTCACTTTTCCTATCCTTTCGTACTGGGAAGAGTTCATCATAGATAGAAACCGACCTGGATTGCTCCGGTCTGAACTCAGATCACGTAGGACTGTTAATCGTTGAACAAACGAACCCTTAGTAGCGGCTGCACCACTAGGATGTCCTGATCCAACATCGAGGTCGTAAACCTCCTCTTCGATACGGACTCTTGGAGGAGATTGCGCTGTTATCCCTGGGGTAGCTTGGTCCATTGATCAATTGTATTGGGTCTGGATGCTATTCGCACGTTGAGGGGTCGCTCTCAGTCTAGAGTTGTGGTCTAATTTTTGGAGGTTCTGTTTTTCTCCAAGGTCGCCCCAACCGAAAAACGCAGGCCAGGAGCTTGTAAGTCAGTGAACCCGGTGGGTGTATAGGTGCTTTAAGGTGGCTGCTGGTTTTGAAGTTCCACAGGGTCTTCTCGTCTTATGTGTTTATCCCTGCTTTTGTACAGGAAGATCAATTTCACCGATTGCCTGTAAGAGACAGTTAAGACCTCGTTTAGCCATTCATACTAGTCTCGATTTATGGGACAATTGATTGCGCTACCTTTGCACGGTTAGGATACCGCGGCCGTTGAACACGAAGTCACAGGGCAGGCATCACCTTCAATACTTGTTTGTTGTTTGCTGAAGGCTATGTTTTTGGTAAACAGTCGGGCCTTGACGTGTTTGCCTAGTTCCTTTTACAGGTTTTAATCTTTCTTAACGGACGCTCCTATGTCGGGTTAACAATGTACCTGATACTCTGCTTGTTTGATTTGTCGTATCTTGGTGATTTGTTAATAATGTGCATATGTAAGCTTGCGTCGTAGAGGGAGGACCCTGGTTACTCATTCTAGCATTAATTCTCCTATTTACATATAGGTTAGCCTGTTAATGATGAGGGAGTCATGAGGTTTTTATATTTTTTTAGTGAAGAGCTTTAACGCACTCTTTGTTGATGGCTGCTTGAAGGCCCACATGGTATCTTTCTATAGATTATTTATCCGCTCGTAGAGATTGTATTCTTTTTTAAAGGAGCTGTACCCCCTTTAAATAGCCCTTAATTCGCTTCATTAGGGTTTTGTTATTTTCCTTGGAGAAGAATTAAGAGTGAACTAAGATTCGTTTCACAGGCAACCAGCTATCACCCAGCTCGATTGGCTTTTCACCTCTACTAACAAGTCATCCCACTCTTTTGCAACAGAGACGGGTTCGCTCAAAAATAGCTGCTCGTAAGTAGCTCGCTTGGGTTTCGGGAAGGCAAACTTAAATTCATTTTGCTTGGTTTTTCTTGCTAGACCATGATGCAAAAGGTACAAGGGTTGATCTTTGCTGTTTATAGCTTAGTTTTTTCATTATTATTTCATCTTTCCCTTACGGTACGTGATCTCTATCGCGCCAATGGGTGTCTTTTCTATCGCCTATACTAAGACTAGTAAATGTTTTAGTTTGGTGTGTGTAATAGCTTTGTTATTCTGGGTCGATGTGATTGGGCTAGAATTTGGCATCAAGACGATCCGGTATTAGCAGATATCTTTCAGGTGTAAGCTGAATGCTTTTGTTAAAGCTACGTCTTGGTTGTCTAAGTGCACCTTCCGGTACACTTACCTTGTTACGACTTGCCTCCTCTTTAGCTGGATGGCGTATTAGTGTATTAGGGTTTGGTCGCTTGCGAGGAGGGTGACGGGCGGTATGTACGTGTCCCAGAGCCGGCTTAAAGAGGGCTTAATTATCCCACTTTACTGCTAAATCCGCCTTCTAAAGTCCGTTTCAGGCCTTTTTGCCGTGATGTTCTAGTCTAGAAAATGTAGCCCATTGCTTCCATTCCATAGGCTATACCTTGACCTGTCTTATTAGCGTGGTTGGGCTATTGCGCTCACTGTTAGGCCTTCAGGGGAGGTGAGCTGGCGACGGCGGTATGTAGGCTGGCTCAGCGAGGAATGGTCAGGTAGTATCGTGGATCATCGATTATAGAACAGGCTCCTCTAGGTGGGTTTGGGGCACCGCCAAGTCCTTAGAGTTTTAAGCGTTTGTGCTCGTAGTTCTCGGGCGGATGCTCAAGTAGCATAGAGCATCAAGATTTAGGGCCAGGCATAGTGGGGTATCTAATCCCAGTTTGGGCCCTGGCTTTCGTGGATTTCAATTAATCGTTGTCCTAAGATCTTCTTTGGTAAGTTGGTTTTATGGGCATCTTGGGCTTGTTACGGCTCAGTTGTTTTTTAATCTTAGTTACTTAGATAGCATGTTACCACCCTTTACGCCGTTATAATGTTGATTTGGGTCTCCTGTATGACCGCGGTGGCTGGCACAGGATTTACCGACCCTAGGATTTGCTATGACTAAGTCAAGTTTACACTCATTGCTTAATGTTAACTACTGCTGAGTACCCGTGGGGGTGTGGCAAGTGCAAGGCGTCTTGGGCTACAGCTGTGTGTGCCTGATACCCGCTCCTATCGACTTGGTTAAAGGGTGCCTAGGGCATTTACACTGGAATGCGGATACTTGCATGTATATGTCTAGCAAAAACCAACAGTAAGGTTAGGACTAAGTCTTTTGTCCATGGGTGTTTGTGACTGCCATCTTGACGTCTTCAATGTCATGCTTTGTTTAAGCTACATGGA